GTTTATGTCTGTAGCATGACCACTTGATGAAATGTGGAGGGAAGTGGGGTAAATGGCCGATACTACTGGAAGGATTCCTCTTTGGCTGATCGGTACTGTAGCTGGTATTCTTATAATCGGTTTACTAGGCGTTTTCTTTTATGGTTCATATTCCGGATTAGGTTCATCCCTATAGTAATCATATGAACTGGGTTGTAGACATAGACGCGTAAGAACTCAATGGGACTTTGCCTCCCTTGTTTAGGGAGGCAAAGTCCCATTGAGTTCTTACGCGTCTAACGCGAGTTTTTCGATTCCATAAAAATAGAAAATAATCTTTGATGAACAGGATCAAAATTTCTTGTTATTTAAGAACAACACAAGACAGAAGGGAAATCCCTTTTATTGTGTCAACCAACGATTAATAAGACAAGTAATTTATTTATCATAATTCAAAATTTCGTATTTTATTTGACTATGACTATTTTTACCATACAAAATTGCATCAATCAACAAGAATTTGGTTCTTTTTATCAACTTACTATTGGTAAACCTATGGATCTAGAAATTCATTTCGGACAATTGAACCTTTTCAAACTGTTTCTTTTTAAGAACCAAAAAAATTTGTGCCAGAATAACAGATGCAAAGAAGAAAAAAAGACCTTGGACGCGTGATGGATCTTGAAGTACTATTTCTGCATCTCCCTGACCAAACCCACCCACGTTGGGATTACTCGTTAATGGTTGATCCAGCTTGATGGATTCACCTTCTGAAACAAGAAGTTCCGGTCCTGGAGGTATAATATCAAGGGATTGGTGTCCATCCGACGCATCCACTATGGTTATTTCAAAACCGCCCTTTTCTTTACGTACTATTTTGCTGACAATACCTGCCGCTGTAGCATTATAGACTGTATTGTTACTCTTCCTCCCATCGGGATAAATCTGACCCCTTCCCCTGTTCCCACCAACGTATATAGGATATTTTAAAAAGTAAATATCTTTCTTAGTAGCAGGGTCCGGGGAAAGAATAGGAAAGGTGATTTCACTATATTTCTGACCAGGAACAGGACCTATCACAAGAATATTTGTTTTAGTCGGACGATAACTCTGAAAAGACAGATTTCCCATCTTTTCTTTCATTTCGGGAGAAATACGATCGGGAGGGGCTAGTTCGAATCCCTCAGGTAAAATAAGAACCGCCCCCACATTCAAAGACCCCTTTTTACCATTTGAAAGAACTTGTTTCAGTTGCATATCATAAGGGATTCTAACAACTGCTTCAAATACAGTATCAGGAAGTACCGCTTGTGGAACCTCAATATCCACGGGTTTATTAGCTAAATGGCAATTGGCACATACAATACGCCCAGTTGCTTCTCGTGGATTTTCATAACTCTGTTGTGCAAAAATAGGATATGCGTGTGAAATAGATGTCCAAGTTATTACATATATCAACATCATGATCGATACAGAAATGGATCGAGTCATCTGCTCCTTTACCCAAGAAAAGATATTTCTATTTTGCATAGTCCAATCATTCATCCCCGAGAATTTCTACAATAAATTTGGTAGGTTGCTAGTATAGTTTCCTATCCACGATTCTGCTATTTTACTGGAAGAAGTTCACTGGAATACAGTAAAAATCCCCAGGATGAGTAGAAACATAAAGAGTGAGTAAGATTTTTACTAATTTGTTTATGTCCGAAGTAAGAAACATTCGAATTGGATTCATATCAGTGGATCTCTCTTTAGTCATTCATTGAGTGATAAATCACTACAAGTGAGGGAGATAGACGATTTAAATAACGAAAGATCCAATATTTAAAAATGGTATCTAGAATGACTGGAAAAGTGGAAACAAGACCAGATATAATTTGATCATTATGATAAAATCCAAAATCCTTGTAGACAAAACCAATCATTAGTTCCCAACCATGGGGCGAGTGGAATCCAATACATAAATCAGTTAACAAAAGAATAGAAAAAGCTTTTATTGTGTCGCTTAAATTATAGAGAAATTCCCGAACCCAAGAATTTAGAACGATAAGTTCTTCATTACCCAGAATAGAATAACCACTTAGAATAGCAAAACTTATTATATTTGTCGAGAAGTGCAAAATAGTATGGATATGACCCTCATTGTGCATCTTGACCAATTGGATCGTTTCTTTGTGGATTCCTATACGAAGCTTTTGTATATGTGTCTCCGGGTACTCCTTTATCATTTCGTTCAAAAGAAATAGTTCTTCCAATTCGATGAATTTTTCTAGAACGCTCTTTTCTTGCATATCATTCAAAAAAGCTTCGGATTGGCTAGTATTCCACCAATTAATAACCCAGGATTCTAGACTTTTTTTAAATGAGAAAGAGATCCACCAAGGCAAAAATACTATAGATGCAAGATATGGGAGGAGAGTGAATGCTTTCTTTTTTGTCATTTTGAATCTGTGAATTTTTAATGAAACGACTTCATTGCTCAACTCTATCCAATCTGTTATTTTTATGAAATGAAATAACAAGGTGAGTTCTATAACAAGAAGGATTACTGAGTTCCTTCCCCAATGCAGAGAAAACACTCATTCTTCGGTTCATTTCAAAATACTTCAATTGGTACGCGCAAGAAATAGGCCAATTCCGCAGCTTTTTGTTCAATTTCTCGCGGAGTCAAATTCTCATCAGTACGAGTCAGTGGAAGGGCTCCCTGTCCTCTAATTTCCATATAAAGTACGGGACGAGGATAAAGACCCTCTTTAACCGCTATTCTAATCGACTGGATATCTCTCATAAGGAATCGAAGAAAGATGCGCCGATTTCTTCCAGGAAATCCCCAACGAAAAATACACACTACTCCTTCTTTTCTATCGAATTGATCATAACCACTGCCTACATTCCACCAAATTGTACACCACAAATAGGAGCTAATGAAGAGACCTGCGATCCCATAGAAAGACATCACGATCCCTTGTGGAAAAAAATGGATTTGCTGAGACGGAAATATGGATATCAGATTTCGACCAAGATAACTAGAAGTTCCCACCAATAGGAATCCTAGTGAACCTAAAAAAAGGATACAGGCCCAGAAGAAATTACTTGTTTTTCGAGACCCCGTTATAAGTTCTATCCATATACGTTCTGATCGCCAGTTCATACTAGATCCAGTTGCATTTTATTGGAAATAACCCCAAAAATTTTGACTTTATGTTTTTGTTCCCGAAGTAACTCTCATCAACTAGCACTATTATGATATGAATCATTTGGAATAATTCAAAGAATCAGTTTGGTAAAAAAGTACAGTATCTCCGCCATAGGATCCCACTATGGATATATACATATAGATATACTGACTTCTGATTTCAGACATCTGCTGATCCTTTTTAAAATAGCTATAATGCTTTTATCCACATATAATGTTTCCGGGCGCATAACAGCGCTTTCACAGGTGTTCGGAAGAAGCCATATCTTGGACTATATTCCAATAAATAGATAACTCTATTAGGATCCAAGTAAAATTCTTGAAATAAATTGATGCGATTGGGTCCCGCCGGATCTAGACAATCTTGTTTTTTTGAACATGAATAGATAAAGAAGCCATTGCAATTGCCGGAAATACTAGGCCTACTAAAGGCACAAAAAAAGAGGGAAAGTTGAAAATTGTCATAGACTATATACCTCGATTTAATATTTGTACCTGTTTTAAAGATATCTTATGATAAGTATATCGATTATAAGTATATAATAATAGGTACAATAAATATAGAACTATAATAAACTATATAAGTGTACCCCCCTTCACCATTCTATTTAGTATTATTGTTCTTTTGTCCTTATCTTCTGATAAAGAACGAAAGAGTTTCTTATAAATTCGCAAAGGATTTTCTTCTATTTTATTCTAACGAACCCGATCCAACAATATACATGGATTCCTTGTAAAAATGAGATTCTCGGGGGAATTTAGCAAAATCCACGATTTCAATTGTATTTTTTATAGATATTGAAATTATTCAATATCTATAAAAAATACGTAAGAATACAAGAGAACATAAATTCTTTTCCAAATTTTGGAGAAGAAAGAGTTAACTCTTTTATCCTGTTGATAGAGTCTTCCTGATCACTAATCAGGAATATAGGTCGAAAGAAAATAGATCTGAAAAAAAAAGGAACAATCTAAAGTGAATTTTGATTCAAGGGAAAGAAATCGTGAAGTTGAAATAACTCACTCAGAACATCTTTTAAAGGATTACGTGGTATGATTGGGTCGAATAAGCCTTTGTCGAATAAATACTCAGCCGTTTGGGAACCTTCAGGTACTGTCTTATTCAATGTTTGTTCAATTACTCTTTTGCCTGCAAATGCAATGTAGGCATCGGGTTCGGCAATAATGATATCTCCTAACATACCAAAACTAGCGGTCACTCCACCGGTTGTAGGAGATGTAAGGATTGATACATAGAATAACTTTTTGTTTGATTGATAATTATATAAAGCGGACGAAATTTTTGCCATTTGCATCAAACTCAAACTTCCTTCTTGCATGCGCGCTCCTCCGGAAGCACACACTATAATAAGGGGTAGAGATCCATTAGTAGCATATTCGATCAAACGGGTTATTTTTTCCCCTACTACGGATCCCATACTTCCCCCCATGAACCGAAAATCCATAATCCCAATTGCTATGGGAATACCATTTAATTGACCTATGCCTGTTTGAACAGCCTCAGTTAACCCCGTCTCTTTTTGATAAGAATCAATACGATCTGTATAGGATTCCTCCTCTGACTGAAATTCAATGGGGTCTACAGAAACCATGTATTCATCCATAGGAGCCCAAGTACCCGGATCAATCGAAAGTTCGATTCTATCTGAACTATCCATTTTCAAATGAACTCCACAGTGTTCACAAATATTTAATTTTGCTCTTAAAAATTTCTTATAGTTTAATTCATCACATTCGTCGCATTGAACCCACAAAAGCTTGTAGTTTTGATTTATACCGGTATTATTAGATTCTCCTGGCATAT